TCCGAGTAGATACTTTTACTTTCTCTCGAACCATAGTAATATTATTTGATCAGATCTTTGAGTGATTTATTTCTCTTGAAATCTCTTCAATGTTGATTTCTACACCCGTCTTTTTTTAGGGGGTCTGCAGCCATTATGTGGCATAGGGGTTACATCCCGTACGGAACTTAAAAGTATACCACTTCTACGAATAGCTCGTAATGCTGCATCTCTTCCGAGACCCGGACCTTTTATCCTGACTTCTGCTCGTTGCATACCTTGATCTGCTACTGTTCGAATAGCATTTCCTGCTGCGGTTTGAGCAGCAAATGGTGTCCCTCTTCTTGTACCTCTGAATCCACAAGTACCGGCGGAGGACCAAGAAATCACCCGCCCCCGTACATCTGTAACAGTCACAATGGTGTTGTTGAAACTTGCTTGAACATGAATAACGCCCTTTGGTATTCGACGTGTATTTTTACGTGAACCAATACGTCCAGTCCTACGCGAACCACTTCTTGTTATAGATTTTGCCATATGTTATATTTCATAAATATAAGTCAGAGATAGATGGATATATCCATTTCATGTCAAAACAGATCTTTTATTTTGATTTGTTCATCGGTTCCTTTAGAGAGTTCCTTTTCGAAAGATTATCCTTGTCTTTGTTTATGTCTCGGGTTGGAACAAATTACTATAATTCGTCCTCTCCTACGGATCAGTCGACATTTTTCACAAATTTTACGAACGGAGGCCCTGATTTTCATAGTTGTTATTCCTTAACTGAATTTCGAATGTACTTAATTGGAAGAAAATAAGTTTCTTGAAATTTGTGAACCGTGAATTTGATCCCCATAGTAAGGAATGTTGAAAAACCATCTAATCATTCGAATCCTTGTTGCGGAGTCTATAAATTAGACGTCCTCCATTTGAATCATAACGACTTACTTCAATTTTGATTCTATCTCCAGCTAGTACATGTATAAAACAGTGTCGAACCCTTCCTGAAACAGAATTTCTATTCAAACGAACCTGGAGCATATCATTGGGAAGTGATTCAGTAATTAAACCTTCATGAATTCTTTTTTGGTCTTTTATTCCAGGCAAATCCTCCTTGAAGTATCAACTAATGTAGGAGGAGTGATATCTGTATCCAATTCGGATAGTAGAAAGATTACCATATATAACACAAAATTTCTCCGCCGATTCCTTCTAGTCGAGCCGCTCGGTCTGTCATTATACCCTGAGAAGTAGAGAGAATTACAATCCCCATCCCGTCTAAAATTCTAGGAATTCTTTGATAGTTAGAATAGATTCGGAGACCTGGTCGACTGATTCGTTTTAAATTGAAAAGAGTTCTATTTCTATACGGCCCTTTCCTATTCCTTTTATGTCGTAGGGTTAAAACCAAAAAAGATTTGTTGTTTTCCACGAGTTTCCTTACATTTTCGAGAAAACCCTCTCGTAAAAGTATTTTAACAATGTTTTCGGTGATGTTAGTAGACGCTATTCGAACCATTCCTTTTCTATCCATGTCAGCATTTCGTATAGAAGTTATTATGTCAGCAATAGTGTCCTTGCCCATGATAAACTCAAATTATTGTTGCTTCCGAATTTTGATATAATTAACATGTTTTTTGTTTATGAAAATTATTAAAAGTATATGCGTGAGACATAATCTACTAATTTATTTTATCTATTTTATTTATCTATTTGAATTAAATACTATCACTCTATTGCGGGATCATCTTATACCTTATAATACCTCAGGCGCTAATGAAACTATTTTTGTAAAATTTAACTGTCTTAATTCCCGGGCGATCGCGCCAAAAACTCGAGTTCCTTTTGGATTTCCTTGTTGATCAATGACAACTGCCGCATTGTCATCATATCGTATTATCATACCGTTGTCACGTTTGAGTTCTTTACAAGTACGTACAATTACAGCTCTGATCACTTCTGATCTTTCTAGAGGTGTATTTGGTACTGCTTCCTTGATCACAGCAACAATAACGTCACCAATATGAGCATATCGGCGATTACTAGCTCCTATGATTCGAATACACATCAATTCTCGGGCCCCGCTATTGTCTGCTACATTCAAATGGGTTTGAGGTTGAATCATATCATTTTTTTAATCTGTTTTTTTAATTTTAATGTCAAATAAAGTAAAGCAAGGGGCGGAGTCAAAAAAAAACCTGAAATCGTTTTTTTTATACCCAGGGCCCCTTCCCTTTGGTTTTCTATTCCTATTCAGAAATAATGAATTGAGTTCTTATAGGCATTTTGGACGCCGCTATTGAAATAGACTTTCGAGCTATATTTTTGGCTACTCCACTCATTTCATAAAGTATTCTGCCCGGTTTAACCACAGCTACCCAATATTCGGGGGATCCTTTCCCCGAACCCATACGGGTTTCCGTGGGTCTTACTGTAATCGGTTTGTCTGGAAATATACGTACCCATATTTTTCCACCGCGGCGTACATTTCGTGTCATTGCGCGGCGCCCCGCTTCAATTTGTCTAGATGTGATCCAGGCGGGTTCAAGTGCTTGAAGAGCATATCTACCGAAACAAATATGATTACCTCGATAAGATACTCCTTTCATTCTTCCTCTATGTTGTTTACGGAATCTTGTTCTTTTGGGGTTATAGTTGAAGGTTCTTTCTCAAGTCCATCTCTACTACAGAACTGGACATGAGAGTTTCTTCTCATCCAGCTCCTCGCGAATGAAACGACGAAAAAAGATTTTATCAAGATATCCATATATTTAATAAAGAATATACTGAATCACAGTCATAGGATTCTTTGAAATTTAATCTACATCTAATTAATAATTAATATCTAATTAATAATTAATCTATTCAAATTTTGTATATCGTGTTTAGATCTATGTATATCGTGTTTAGATCTATAATGAAACATGTATTCTATTTATAGATAATGTCAATGTCGTTTTTTTTATAACGTTATAAGGAATCCTTATTTTGTTTTGTCTTTTATCATATACGATCTACAAAAATTTATCAATCCAATAAAATAAAACCTTCGCGGGCGAATATTTACTCTTTCAATATCTATTTTAGTTGTAGGGTTAGTCCACGACCTCTCAGAATAAAAGAATAGGTCCCTGGTTCGTTTCGCCATCCCACCCAATGAATCATAAGATTCATTTTCAATAGAATCTTCTGCATTCACGGGTTCCGTCGTTCCCATTGCTTCTTGATTAATGGTTAGGTCTGAATTCTCCAATGGAGTCCTTAATTAAATTTGTTCTTAAGTCAATTTTCTCAGTCTTTATTGGCTCGAGGCTCTTGATTTTTTTTTGTTCTATGCGCGGATTCAGCTAATTATGCATGAATCATTATTGATGCTTTATTACATTGCTTTTTATGAGATGACTCATAGACCTTACATATTGGAATCATATATCATTGATATTTTATTTCTCTCTTTCTCTCATCCTTCCATTTATCCGCATACTTTTCTATTTCGCTTCACAACTTATAACTTTACAACTCCTAATCAGATTGGTTTTTTTATGTTTAGGCAAAAAAAGATTTCAGTTGCTACAATGATATGACCAATATATTATATCTTGACTGGTTCTTTGGATCCAGATAATGCGAAGCAATGGGTTGGTTATTAGTGCTATAGTTATTAGTTCATACTATGGGCCGGTCCATTTTTTTGAATCCTAGTCCTAAAAAAACCAACGAGTCACACACTAAGCATAGCAATTATATAAAACGATTAATCGAATTTTTATTCAACCCTATAAAATTGAAAAAATTGAAAAATTGCTCATTTTTGTTTTAATTGAAGATAAAAGAAATGAAAGGGTTTGATCTTTTTTGTTCTATTTCGATCACTGGGTAGAAGGGACAGACACGTAAAGTCTTATTATTCTTCGTCTACAAATATCCAAATTTTTATTCCTAATACCCCGTAGATAGTTCGAACTGTATAGGAACAATAATCAATTTTAGCTCCAATGGTTTGTAGAGGAACCCTACCTTCTCTGATCCATTCGACGCGTGCAATTTCTTTTCCATCGATACGCCCCGCAATTTGTACTTGAATTCCTTTTGTATCTGACTGTTCAGTTAATTCAATAGCCTTTTTCATTGCTTTGCGAAAAGAAACTCTATTCTTTAATTGCCCGGCTATAAATTCTGCAAGAATATTAGGGTTTCCATAAGGATTTGCGATTCTTGTAATAGCAATGTTTAGTTTTCGGTTCACACAATTAAGTTTTTTTTGGACATTCATTTGTAATTCTTCGATTTTTCGCGGTCGATTTTCTAATAATAATTTTGGGAATCCTATATAGATTATGACCTGAATTAGATCGATTCTTTTTTGAATCTCTATCCGTGCAATGCCCTCAACACTAGAGGATATTCTCATATTTTTTTGTACATAATTCTTAATACAGTCTCGTATTTTTTGATCTTCTTGTATACCTTCAGAATAATTTTTTGGCTGTGCAAACCAAAGAGAATGATGACCTTGTGTTGTACCAAGTCGGAAACCAAGTGGATTTATTTTTTGTCCCATAACCCCCCACTACTATATGTATCATGACATGTCAGATTTGTGTTTTTTTTTTTATTTATCAATCCTGGTTTTTTTGAGCACATGAAAAATTCTTCATATTCTTCATAGAAGTATATATCTTTCAAAACAATAGTTATATGACACGTGGGTCTTTTTATCAGATAACTCCGCCCTCGAGCTCGAGGTTTTAATCTTTTTACTGCGGTACCCTCGTTTACTTCGGCTTTACTAATGAATAAATTAGCTTCGTTGAAACCCTTATTGTGATTAGCATTTGCTGCTGCAGAATAAACCAATTTAAAAATAGGATAACATGCTCGATAAGGCATGAGTTCTAATATCATAAGGGTTTCCTCGTAAGAACGCCCACGAATCTGATCAATTACCCTTCGGGCTTTGTGAGCAGACATACATATATATTGACCTACAGCGTATACTTCATCTAGTTTCTTCTTTCTCC